TACAGGAGTAAAAATAGGAATAAGTAACCATATGAGCCCATAAACCTCTTTTAAGGATTCCGATCTGGAAAAAGAATTGATAGCTTGTACTTTTATCGTATCAATTATCATTTCAACGATCAACTTCTCCCATAATAATATCTATACTACCTAGTATTGTCATAATATCGGCCAATTTCATTTTTTTAACTAGCTGAGGAAGAATTTGCAAATTGATAAAACCAGGTGGACGAATTTTCCATCTCCAGGGAAAAACACTCCGATCTCCTACCAGAAAAATTCCCAATTCCCCCTTGGGGGCTTCTACTCTCACATAAAGTTCTTGTTTAGACAATTCAAAAGTGGGCGAAGGTTTCTTACTAATGAATCGATAATCAAAATCATTCCATTCAGAATCCTTTGTTTTATCAAAACGCCGTACCTCTAAATTCTCATAAGGCCCTCCGGGAATTCCTTCCAGGGCTTGTTGAATAATTTTGATGGATTCCACCATTTCACCGATTCGGACTAAATAACGGGCTAGTGAATCTCCCTCTTTTTGCCATTGTACTTCCCAATCAAATTCGTCGTAAGACTCATAATGATCAATTTTACGAAGATCCCACGGAATTCCGGAAGCTCGTAGCATTGGTCCCGATAAACCCCAATTTATTGCTTCCTCTCCACTAATAATACCCACCCCTTCAACTCGTTCCAAAAAAATAGGATTACGCGTAATAAGCTTTTGATATTCAGTAACCCCTGTTAAAAAATAATCACAGAAATCCAAGCATTTATCTATCCAGCCATAAGGTAGATCAGCAGCCACCCCTCCGATACGGAAATAATTATGCATCATTCGCATACCTGTGGAAGATTCGAATAGGTCATATATCAATTCCCTCTCTCGGAAAATATAGAAGAAAGGGGTCTGCGCACCGATATCTGCCATAAAAGGGCCAAGCCATAACAAATGAGAAGCTATACGACTCAGTTCTAGCATAATTACTCTAATATAGCTCGCTCTTTTCGGTACTTGGATATTTCCCAACTGTTCTGGTCCATTTACCGTTATTGCCTCTGTAAACATAGTAGCTAAATAATCCCAACGTGTTACATAAGGAAGATATTGTATAATTGTTCGATTTTCCGCAATTTTTTCCATTCCTCTGTGTAAATAACCCAATACGGGTTCACAGTCAATAACATTTTCCCCATCTAGAGTAATGATGAGTCGAAGAACACCGTGCATTGATGGGTGTTGAGGACCCATATTGACTATCATGAGGTCTTTTCTTGTAGTCGGTACAGTCATATATTTTTTCCCCGATTCATTATTCCACGAATTGCTGAAAACCAAATGAAGTTCATTAAAAATAATAATTAATATTTATAATTCTAATTATTATTATTATAAATATTATAAAATTATTATTATAAATATTATAAATAAATAAAAAAAAAAATGAACTTAACGAGTTTTTGGCTCCCGAATATCCAATTGACTAATTAATTCTTTATAGCGTACTCTATTTTTCTTTGACAAATAAGCCAGGAGTCGTTGACGTTTTCCCAGAATTTTACGTAGACCTCTCTGAGATAAATAGTCTTTTCTGTGCAATTCCAAATGGGAAGTAAGTCTACGTATCTTATTGGTGAAACTGAATACTTGAAATTCAACAGACCCCCTATTTTCTTTTTTTTCTTCTTGCGAAATAACTGAAATGAATAAATTTTTAACCATAACAAAAAATTCTGCGTCCCTTTTTCTTTATTTACATTACAAATATAGATTTTACTAATCAGTAATAATAATGCCAGTCATTTTAATTTGTTATACACAATAATCGGGATTTATTCGTATACTTCTTTTTTTTTTAATTCACTTAACTTAATTGATAATCAATACAATTTTTTTTTTTTTTCAATTTTATTCAAATATAGATAAAAAATTTCTAACCTACAAAAGAGAAGAATTTTGACCTAAGATAAGAAGATTATGACGACTCATTACTTACTAGATAGAATTGCTAAGATCAAGGTCAGGTAATCAGTATCATGTACCATAATCTAATATAACAACATAAGGCTGTATATATTTGTTTGTGTTCATATACCATGTCAGAGATGCCGCTTGATCCATGTAATGTAAATGTATCATCAACTAATTATCAATCGTGGATACATATGTATCCTTGACATAATGAAACGACTACCATTATTGGTATCAAACCAATAGCGATTCATACAAGCAAAATCTTCGAATCGATAATTTGGCCAAAGAAATAATTTGAACTTAATAAATCGATTTGTATCTACATCAAGATACTTATCCTCATAAAAAAATTGACCACAGCGCTTTACATTGTTCCCATTGCAAAATACTTGATTTCTATCCCCAACATTGACATTTCTTGAATTGAAACAAATGAGAATTCTCAATTCTCTACGACGTCTAGGAGATAAAAAATTATCAGGAACAATAAAATCATAAAAATTATCGTTTCTATTCCCATTTTCGTGTCGTGCAATGGATTCATTAAGACCATTCTTATCAACATTTCTTTTTTCTTGGTATCTTCGATTAGTTTGGCGCTTACTCTTATGCACCCGTGAAATAGCTATGGTTTGGTACATGATAAATTGTCCGTCCCATTTTATGGATAGCCGAGCTGGTTCAATAATCAATAGTCCCCTTTTTATCAATTTTGTAAGAGTTGTAGACTTCGGAATCAGCATTACATCCAAACTTATTTCGTCCCTTTGAATAGAGGATATAGCAATTTCCTTTGGATTTCTCAATCTAAGGAGTAGGCAATATACCTTGATATTATTTAGTATTTTTTGATTAAAAGCATTATCCCATTTCAATTGAAAAAGAAAATATCTTTTCAGGAAGAAATCTAGTTCCGCTCCTATCATGGATTTATTTTTATTTTTGCTTTTTTGAATGTATGATCCCCGATAATCTTCTTTAACATTGTTTTTTTTCGATGGATCAGATCCAATATTTTTGTTATTTTGTGCATATGATCCAAGATCTCCTTGGACTGGCTGTTGTTTTTCTTCGTGATTTTGATTCTCTAATTCAAGAGATTTTTTTGGATTATATAATCTATCTTTTTTTTTCTTTGCGTTGATATTTTGACTAATGTTTTTATTTATATTAAATTTTAAAAGAAGTAAATTGATTGGTATGATCCACGGTTGAATCTTATATGTATTATAAAGTGACACAAATTCTGGTAAAAACCAAAGTTCTAGATTTGATATCGGACAATTTAGGATTTCTTCATTCATTCCCATCCAGTCCAAAAATGTTTTTGTTTGATTGGTTGGGCAGATTTGTTTATGAATCGGGGGATTCATAAACACTTTCTTATCCATTTTTTTTTTATCCATTTTATCAATTATTTGATAATAATTAGTCCGAGTCTTAGTATTTTTATTAATGTTGGCGCTGGCCCCGATATCTCTATTTCTCCATTCCTCAATATCGATCTTTTTTCTAAGACAAAAATTAATAGTTCTCCAATCAAAATATTTTCTATCCGGATTTTTATCCCTATCAATAATAGAATCTTCTCGTAGATAGTTTCCAAGATCTATATCTCTCGGCAAATAAAAAAGTTCGGGATTATAATTATTGTAATTATAGGAAATCCTTTTTGCCTGGTTTACTTGGAATGGCGACCCATAAATATATGAACCTTTCTTATCTTCATAATTCAGATATTTATTTGATAAAAGATCATATTTGTAGTTTTTTAATTTATCTTTTTGGTTCGGTAATGAATTTACTGCATATGCATAATTGTTTTCTTTCTTGTAATGAATTAATTGGTCTTTTTCATATGAATAAAAATTGGTTGAGTTTTTATTTTGAACCATCAAATTTTGATTGATTCTATTCCGCCAATTTTGCGGTACTAATCTAGACCATCTAGTCTGAGATAAATTGTATTTATAGTGATCATTACCCATTAACCAGCTTTTCCATTCATTCATTTTAAAACCGCTAAGTTTATTATACCTTGATTCGAAATAAAATATTCCGTGTGTTCCAAAAAAATCTTTTTTTATTCTATCCTTAATAAAAGGAATTGTTCCGTGATATTGAAATAAAAATTTCAAGTAATGCTTGTTGATAACTTGGGCTTGTGATAATTTGTAAAATACATATGCCTGTGACAACGAAGAAAGGTCACAAAAAATCTGCGAATTTTTATTTCTAATATTAGAAATAAACTTTTTTATAGTCGAAATAAAATAAATTTTATTTTTTTTATTTTTATCAATATAAAATCCTTTTTTATTTGTTTCATCATTGGAATTATCTGTTATTTTGTTTTTTAATTGAAGTAAAATTTTTACATGTATTCTGGGAATATTAATGATACGTAAAAAAATATCTTTGTATATCCTTTCAATAAACAAATAAAAAAAATAGTGATATTTGCGCATTAGTCGAGCACTTCTTCTTTTTAATATCTGCCAAATCTTTTTTGGTGATTCTAATCTTTTATCATCACAATTTGTTTCGTTAGGACTAATGTTTATATACGTAGTTATAAATATATTTTTTTTTTCTTTTGTTATTTTTTCGATTTGATTTCTGATTGTATTTGTCTTATCAGCTAGATCTTTCATCTTTTTTTCTGTCAGTGAATAATTTGTCCAATCCGCAGATCTAATTCGAATGGACGATTCATGATTTATATCATTACTTATTAGTGATTTTTTTTTTTTTGTATTCGATTCATATACTTCCCTCAATCCAAATAATGGAATTAGACTTGCTTTTTTAAGTTCTTTCATTATTCTTTTTATAAATCGAACTATTTTTCTAACCCATCTTGTTTTTTCTTTTGATACTTTTCGAAACCATTTTGCTCTTTCGTTTATAATTTTTAGGGCTAGAAAACGTTTTTTTTTCACTTTTATAAGTCTTTTTTCAAGTTGTTTCCAAATAGGTTCAAAAAAGGAAGGTAGTTGTCGGGGAGAACCAAAAGGTAATTCAG